CAGTCTTATCTCTTAGAAAGAAAGAGACTTATCTCTTAGAAAGAAAGAGACTTTCATTTCAAGTCTTATATTTTTTTATTGAAAGGGGAGGAAAGTCTCTTTCTCGCATCCATTCTCCATTACACCGCCGTAACAAAAATATTGGATGTGGCAATATAGAAATGTTTGCTACATAAAGCCGCGATCTGATAGCTATACATCTAAATAGATTTAGATAGATTAAATAGATTTAGATAGATATAAATTCATCTTGATCTGGAATCAAAGAAAGATAGTGGAAATGGCTCTTATTTTGTGACTTGAAAGAAGGGTTTCTCTGCAGAGGAAGGGAATAAAAATTTATTCCCATAGAAAATCTAGGAACAAGAAGATTGAATCGGAAATATCGACAAATTCTTTTTCTTTCCAAGTCCAAAGAAATGAAATTAAAAAAGGTGTTGGGCCAACTAACTGTTCTAATTCAAATTTCATCTCTATCGAATTTTAATATCAGAATAGCGAATATAGTTATAATTAAATGGGTCAGGTCCACTTACTTTTTCTTTTGTTGATTTTGAATCTTTCCAATGGATTTGCTTGGTATAATGGAAAATAGGGCTCTTTGGTGACTCAAGAGGCGGCTTATGATTATTCATAATAATCAAAATTTACCGATTTCTAACTAGAACTACTATACTCTAACTCAACTCTAACTCAGTATAATGGTATTATCTGGTTAGTTCCTTTTGTATTCTAACTAAAAAAAATATCTATTTTCTGAATACTCCGACTGGACTTTTATGAAAAAAATTGATGAAAAAATAAAAGCCCCTTATCGGATTTGAACCGATGACTTACGCCTTACCATGGCGTTACTCTACCACTGAGTTAAAAGGGCTTATTTGATTTAATTACCGAACGAGTCACTATGTAGATCAAATTTCTATATGCATATATTATATATAATATATATAAGTATATACAGTATACTCATACTAGCTAATGGATGATTTTTGAATAATCAAATGGATTTTCCTAGAAAGTCTAAGGTAAAATGAGTTGTTTCCTGCCCTAATTTATTTTATTGAGATGATCCTTAATGCAGGGAAAATTAACTTGATTGATACATTAAGTTACCAAATTCGACATAAAATCAATTTCAAGATATTTCGTCGAATCATGTCATGAAGAGATTCTACTTGTCTTGTCTCCTTGAACTAAAGTCTTAAAGAAAATTTTCGATAACTTCTTGATCCCGCTTACTAGATTAGATTTATCTAGAGAATGTCGATTCTAATGAACGATTCATGAATATGAATGGCGAATCAAAAAATTCTATACAATTATGAAAAGCGGACAGATCCCTCGGATCTGATCATTCCATTATATTGACAATTTCAAAAAACTGATCATACTATGATCATAGTATGAGGGCGGTTAGTCAAGTCGGCCCCCATCGTCTAGTGGTTTAGGACATCTCTCTTTCAAGGAGGCAGCGGGGATTCGAATTCCCCTGGGGGTAGGGTACTACGAAAGGAAGTTGATCATGGATTACTAATAAGCCTAAAATGGATTCTTCCTGGGTCGATGCCCGAGCGGTTAATGGGGACGGACTGTAAATTCGTTGGCAATATGTCTACGCTGGTTCAAATCCAGCTCGGCCCAATAATCCGCCAATCTGCCATGAGATGGTATAAACCCCCCCGCCCTTCAGAAAGACCCCATACGAAGATAAAAAAGAATCCAATTTTCTGCTAGATCCCTTAATTTCCCCGGGATTGTAGTTCAATCGGTTAGAGCACCGCCCTGTCAAGGCGGAAGCTGCGGGTTCGAGCCCCGCCAGTCCCGACGGGTCCAATAAATACACCAATTCATTTTTCCGAACTAGTTAAAGGGTATCGAGAGGCATACTTTCATTCCCAAAGCAAAAAGGAGTCTTTATTTCTTTTTTCTTTCCTATTTTTTCCATTTCGCTTTTATTGTTTGTTTAGGTTTGGAACTATGTAATTAATCGAGGCGGAAGGTCAATCTGATGATCCTTCATCAGATGATTGTCCAAGGAAGACACAAGGTAGGTTATAGAAAAAACAAGGAAACGGATTATAAATAAAGGAATTTTGGATTGATTGAGTCAGGAATCAAAACTTTGATTCGCTATGGATAAAAGAACTTCCTATGTTATACTATTCAAGTCTTGACGACGGGTTGATTTGATAGATCAGATATTGTTATTCATGATATTGATCCGATTCAAGATCATCGAGAAGTAATTCATTCATTGAATTTACAGACGAAAGATTTCTCATCTCGAGGGGATTAAATCCCGAGTTATTGCAAAGTAAAAAACCGATGAGATTATGGAAGTCAATATTCTTGCATTTATTGCTACTGCACTATTCATTCTAGTTCCTACCGCATTTCTACTTATCATTTACGTAAAAACAATCAGTCAAAATGATTAATTCAATTGAATTTTCAAATGAATTTGAATGAAATGAATGAAACTTTCCTTCTGAGTTCT